TATGTTCCCCATTACTTGTGTGGATAAGGCCTATATTATAGAGTATATAACTTCGATCATAGGGGTCAATTTCTAGGCGCATAGCTTCATAATAATTCTGTAATGCTTCCGCATAATTTCCTTCAGATTGAGCCGACATCCGTTACGGTCGTCATTCGCTTTAACGAATGCTCCGTTTCAGAACCGTATGTGAGATTTTCATCTCATACGGCTCCTCCTTTAGGTGCATAATGAAAATTAATATATGGAAAAATTTGATGTCATTATGAACTAAGCGGGGCTAATGTTTTTACAAGAAATCCCTAGCCAACCTTCTTGCAAAAGATCTTTTCTTACTACCAAGTGGGTTCATGCTAGATAAAAATAAATTAAATATTAAAAAAAGTAAACTCTAAAAATTTCTTTGTTCTCAACGCCCCTAAATTTCCAGGAATTAGCCACTTCAACAGTCTTCAATGGTTATACGGGTATCCAAAGTACGAACGAGATGGATGTTTATTGTTCCAACCATTTTAATTAGTCCCAATCCCAAAGAAGAAGAAGAAAGAAAAGGAATCATTTTGAAGAAAGTTTTCGTGTTGTTGATTTCTCGGCGTAGTGCTTCTTCCCCTATGCCTCCTATTCGTATATTGTATTAGTGTAGTAGGATTGATCTGTAATACGGGAACCATAGGTAAAAACCTTTTGCTCAATACTATAATTCACAGTTGAAGCATCTAAGGCTGCATTAATCGTGGATACATGACAGAAGGGATTGCTTTTTTTATATTATAAACTTCACCTTCAAAAGCGTAGATTTTTTTCAATACTCGTTTTTCTTTCTATTCCAAATCGGCGAGAAAAAATAATAATGATAATCAAATCGCACCATCTCTGTAATAAGTAAATGCCTCCTTTTCTCCGGAAGTTGTCGGAATGACTCGTAATAAGATATCGGCTACAATTGTAAAGGTTTTATCAATAAAATTTCCATTTATACGCGATCTTGGCATAGGTAGTAATCCATTCTATAACTCTTTTTATTTCCTTTACCTTTTCTTTTGTGAGAAAATTTTCTCACAAACAAAGGAATTGTATAGTACGAACTAACATAAAAGCGGACTCATTAAAATAAAAAACCTTCTATCTACTTACAATTTTTCCGGTCAAAAAAGGTATCTATTAACCATAATCTAAAAAACGATGAATAACTCGCTATTCACCCAGGTACTCAGTCATAATCCTGGTGTCGGAGAGATGGCCGAGTGGTTGAAGGCGTAACATTGGAACTGTTATGTAGGCTTTTGTTTACCGAGGGTTCGAATCCCTCTCTTTCCGTACTTTCAACTAATTCACCAATCTTACGTGATTGACCACAATGTAAAAAAAAAATATATATATATAAAATATACCTATGTTTTATTTGATTTTTAAATAGATTCTCTATTCCTAATTTCTTTGATATGGAATATGCTGGGAAGAGCAAACGAGGGATACAAATAGCCCTACCAATCTATGATACATGAATAGTAAAAAGATTCCCCGACAAAATACCTTACCTTGTGCCTTTTTTTTTATCAAAAAGGGGGCAAAGGGGAGTTGTCCGAATTCTTTTTTTTAGTTTTTTTTTTTAGTTTATTAAGTCTGTCGAGAGTAATATTCTACGACAAGCAATTCATTTATTTTCAAACCGACGCATTTCCTATCTATTATTTGATTGACTAACCCTTCATATTGGAATGTGTGAAGAGTCAGATGGTTTGGCAATTCCTCGCGGGCAGATGAGTCAAGAAGATTTTGAACCAAAGTTCTAGAGTTTTGTTCATCCTTCACTGTAATAATATCTCGAGGTTTGCAGCGATAACTTGGTATATCAACTATATGACCATTAACTAAAATATGTCCATGGTTAACTAATTGGCGTGCTTGAGGAATAGTCAAAGCCATACCCAAACGAAAAAGGATGTTATCCAAACGCATTTCAAGTAATTGTAGTAAAACTTGACCTGTTGACCCCTTGGCTTTTCCGGCGATACGAACATATTTAAGTAATTGGCGTTCTGTAAGACCATAATGAAAACGCAATTTTTGTTTTTCTTCTAAACGAATACGATATTGAGATTTTTTTCCGGAGCGCGATTGGTTTCTAAGATCGCTTCCTGCCCTAGGCCTTTTACTAGTTAGTCCCGGTAAAGCCCCCAGACGGCGTATTTTTTTAAAACGAGGCCCTCGGTAACGTGACATAAAGACTCCTTTTTTAATTTAAATTGTACAAAACTAAACAAAATTAAAACTGAACTAAATGATAATGATAAATGACGTGAAATCCACTCCAATAAACTATATGGAATACAAAGAGTAAGAAGATATATTCTCTCAATATACAGATTTTTTTTTATTGTATATACAATATATATAAATCATAAAAATTTTCCTTTATTTTTTTGGTTTATTTTGCAAAGATCTAATCCTTTTACCCAAAATATATTCCTATATGGAAGTTTATATGACATAATATAAATGGATTGGTAACTCTGGGAAAAGGTGAAATAAGTTTTTTTTTCAATTTTCTTTGATTTTGAAAGTAGATTAAAAATCATGTAAAAAAACGAAAAAATATGGAAAAGCCGGCTATCGGAATCGAACCGATGACCATCGCATTACAAATGCGATGCTCTAACCTCTGAGCTAAGCGGGCTCAAATAAAAAAGCGCGTGCATACAAATTCACTAAACTACTATATTGTATCAATTAACTATATCTATTCATATTTTTCCTTATCTACTTAGATTAGAATTAATGATTAGAATTAATTAATCATATTCTATATATTCTAGAACAAAATATAGCTCAAATAAATAGTGACTATCATTAAATAAATAAAACATAACCTTAATTAATAGAATATAGCAATATATCGACTTTATAATTTTGATTTCATTAGTTTATAAACAAGAAAATCTTAATTAGATCAGAAATATTTTTTTTAGTTAAATGATATCTGATTTGAAATTATTGTTTTTTTGTTCTAACCTCATGCTATTATTTTAGACTTTTTTTCTAATAATATAGAATTACTAATAATAATATAGAATTATTCGAATTAATATTCGAAATGAATATTCGAATATAATTTTTTAGAATTATTATAATTTAAAATCTACGAAGTAGACTTATAATCTTTTTCCGCCGCACATTGTAGAATTCTAAGTTTCAATAATAATCATAAATTTCTTTTCATGGAAGTAAAAAAAAAGAATCGACCGTTCGACTATTTCTTAAAATTTAAGACAAAGATGAGAAAAGGAATAACATATATATGTTATGTAATATATAACCATATTGAATTGCAAATACAAAAATGATAGAATCTTAGTTGATTAGACTAAATCAATGTGGATTGGGCTAATAAAAAAAAGAAAGAAGATACCAAAGAAAAAAAAGTATCTATATGTAATGAATTCCGAAGTTTCGGCATAAGAAAAAGCGGAAAGACATAATAATGAGATCTTAATCTCAAAGCAAAAAGGGGATATGGCGGAATCGGTAGACGCTACGGACTTAATTGTATTGAGCCTTGGTATGGAAACCTACTAAGTGATAACTTTCAAATTCAGAGAAACCCTGGAATTAACAATGGGCAATCCTGAGCCAAATCCTGGTTTACGCGAACAAACCTGAGTTTAGAAAGCGAGAAAAAAGGGATAGGTGCAGAGACTCAATGGAAGCTGTTCTAACAAATGGAGTTCACTAACTTGTGTTGATAAAGGAATCCTTCGATCCAAACTTCAAATAAAAAAGGATGAAGGATAAAAACCTATTTTGTCTAAATATAGGTAACACAAAACGATCTCAAAAATGACGACCTGAATCTCAATTTCTATTTTTTTTATAAAAAAAATAGAAATGTTGTGAATCAATTCGAAGTTTAAGAAAAAATCGAATATTCATTGATCAAATGATTCACTTCATAGTCTGATAGATCCTTGGTGGAACTTATTAATCGGACGAGAATAAAGATAGAGTCCCATTCTACATGTCAATACTGACAACAATGAAATTTATAGTAAGATGAAAATCCGTTGACTTTTAAAATCGTGAGGGTTCAAGTCCCTCTATCCCCAACTCTACCCCCCAAAAAAGTATGTTTGACGCCTTACCTTTTTTTAGTTATTCAAGAATTCATTATCTTTTTTCATTCATCCTACGCCTTTACAAACTACAATTTATTTTCTTATTATAGACAAGTCTTGTGGCATATATCATACACGTACAAATGAGAAAAAATCGATTTGAATGATTTAGAATCTATATAATTAATTTTTCATTTTAAAACATAGAAAGTTTTCTTTTCGAAGATCCAAGAAATTCCCGGTATAAAACTTTTTTTATTTACTACTTTTTGATTTTTGAGTTTCTTTTAATTGACATAGGCCTAAGTCATCTAGTAAAATGAGGATGATACTTCGGCAACGGCCGGGATAGCTCAGTTGGTAGAGCAGAGGACTGAAAATCCTCGTGTCACCAGTTCAAATCTGGTTCCTGGCATAGGTTTGATTAATTTTGATAAGTTTATATTCTTAAAATTAAACATATCTTTAGTAAAAAAGCGCAATCATACCTTATCCCTCTCCCTTTTTTTGTTCATGTTGTAGATCCATCCGGTCAAAAAGAATGTATATTACTGTAATATATAATACATACTCGAAAGGTTAAATGAGTTCTGTTTGAAAGAATCAAACAAGTACAAAAAGGTCTATATCTATAGTTGAAGGGCAGAAATACCCCAAGATTCATTAGATAAAATAGAAATATAATTGTATATCCCCCCCCATTTATTGCTTTCCGATCTTATTTATTAATTCCCAGTTATGTGACTAAAGTTGACTAAGTTATGTGCGCGATACAAAGTTCATAATGCAGAACTCTTTTTTTAGTTCATCCTATTGGCTCGGCTTTTACGAAATAAAAAAAAGTATCTTTCAAATTGGAGATCAAGCTATCTATACTATAATAATATG